CCATGAATCTGTTGATTCGAAATTTCGAGATGGATAGATGTGACAAATGATGAATTGATTTCTTAACTATGTTACTCTACTTTTGTTAGGACCGCCGTTTATAATTATAATAATTGATGAATCAAAAACTTTCAATTGGTATTTTTGTTTATCCTCGTATCTTGAAATTTAGGGAAGTGCTTTATAAACATATGTATAAAAAGAACATATTTCATTTAGTCTCTTCATGTCTACTATAACTAGTTATTTCGGTTTTCTACTAGCAGCTTTGACTATAACTTCGGCTCTATTTATCGGTTTGAACAAGATACGACTTATTTGAAATTAATTGAATGAACAATTCATAACAAAATTCTTCTGTGGTAGTTCATATATTCTATAGTTCCTTACCACGTCAATTTTCAATTCTTGGTCGTTGAGATTCATGGGTAATTCCCATTAATATTTAAGGATAAACATTACCTCTCCTTTTCACCTTTCAAAGAAATTGAAATGATTGAAGTTTTTCTATTTGGAATCGTCTTAGGTCTAATTCCTATTACTTTGGCTGGATTATTCGTAACTGCATATTTACAATACAGACGTGGTGATCAATTGGACCTTTGATTAATTAACATCTCTTTTTTTTTGATTGACCTCCTACTTGTTTTAATCTCCAGGAGGTCAATTTCAAATTTCTGTTCAATTTTTTCAGTTTTATTTTCGACCTACCAAATAACAAGAATCTAATCACGCTCTGTAGGATTTGAACCTACGACATCGGGTTTTGGAGACCCACGTTCTACCGAACTGAACTAAGAGCGCGTTATTATTACAATAAATAGTTTGTTACCCAACCCGTCGGATATATATACTATCATAAATAATAAAATGAAAGGTTGATTATGTATGTCCAATTTTAATTAATATCAATTGACCTCGCGTTTCTGCTCATAAGATAAGCAATAGGTAGGGATGACAGGATTTGAACCCGTGACATTTTGTACCCAAAACAAACGCGCTACCGAGCTGCGCTACATCCCTTTTCAATTGGTCTACAGTGTCATTGTAGAGAATCCCTGTCTTCTTTTCCACATCTTTATTTCTTTCATTGATATACCAACTTGTCATTTCTTCTTTATTTTTTTTAGTCTAATTTCATTATATATAACATATAATAATAGACTTATCTTATACTGAAGAAATATGAAACCCAGCGTAACAAAAAAATTAATATTTTTCGGGAATTCTCAGACAGAAAGGGACTTTTTTTTTTTGTTTTAAGAAAAGGAATATTTACTTAATTGTTGTACATTTCAATTTGTATTAGGGATTCTGCGTAGACATACAAGTGTCAGTCATTAACTACATAGACACATTCGGTCATATATGTATTACTATTATGTTATGTATTACAAATTAGAATAAAATTTCAAAAATAAAGAAAAGGGGGTTTTAAATGCGAGATCTAAAAACATATCTTTCCGTCGCACCGGTAGTAAGTACTCTATGGTTTGGTTCTTTAGCAGGTTTATTGATAGAGATCAATCGTTTATTTCCGGATGCCTTAATATTCCCTTTTTTTTCATTATAGTAAGTGAGATGGGAAGGGGGTGAAGAAAATTAGAGCTAAAATCAAATATCTGTGACTAATCCCTCCCCTTACTCTTCTTTTTTAAAATGAAAATAAATTAGAAAAGAATAAAAGCGGATTCACCTCAGTGAAACTAAGAACTCGGGGTTCCAGGACCAAAATGAAATTAATAATAGATCGAGAAAGAAAATGGAATATCTGTGGCAACAATATCATACAAAATAATTCAATGAAAAATTAAATATTGTACATTGATTATAAATTATAAATATAGAGTTAGAAATTATTATATTACTTATTATTACTATATTGATAGATTGCTACGAAATCCTTCATAATTGGATTTCAATTTCAATGTAGCAACTTCTATTTTTTTTTCTTTCCTTTCTTCTTCGCTTCGGATCGAAAAATCGAAAAATAGAAAAGTTGAGTCAATCAAAAATACAAAGGAGGTTCATGGCCAGGGGTAAAGAAGCTCGAGTAACGATTTTTTTGGAATGTACCAGTTGTGTTCGAAACCGCGTTAATAAGGAATCAATGGGCATTTCCCGATATATTACTCAAAAAAATCGACATAATACGCCTAGTCGATTGGAATTGAGAAAATTCTGTCCCTCTTGTTACAAACATACGATTCACGGGGAGATAAAGAAATAGATCGAACCAATCGCTCGCGCGTTCGCCTTGCCTTCCAAGGAAGACGAAAAACGACATATATATTATATATAACAATAATTATAAATTATATATTATTTAACAAAAATTATATATAACAGATCCTATATTTATTTAAATATAAAATAAACAAAGCAATCCTTTTTTTTAATTCAAAATCATTTCTGATCCGATCAAAAAAGAATTAGGATTTTCAGGACAAGGAATAAAAAAACCATGGATAAATCCAAGCGGCTCTTTCTTAAATCCAAGCGATCTTTTCGTAGGCGTTTGCCCCCGATACAATCGGGGGATCGAATTGATTATAGAAACATGAGTTTAATTAGTCGATTTATTAGTGAACAAGGAAAGATATTATCTAGGCGGGTGAATAGATTGACCTTAAAACAACAACGATTAATTACTATTGCTATAAAACAAGCTCGTATTTTATCTTTGTTACCTTTTCTTAATAATGAGAAACAATTTGAAAGAAGCGAGTCGACTCCTATAACTACTGGTCTTAGAATTAAAAATAAATAGGCTTGCTCTTCAATTGAATCAAACTAAAACTTCAATCCGACTTCAAATGCGAATTGACGTTTTGTTCAAAAAATTTGAAAATTAAGATTTTAGTGTTGTGTCGTAAGAAAAAAATAATTTGGGAAGAAGAATAAATCTTTTTTTATTGAACGTGTTTGTTCAGTGTGACGGCTTTATCATATTATATCCTATTTTATCATACTAATTTCTACTCTACCTTCCCGAATTCACTTGCCAAGGAACTCTATTAAAACATTACAATGGATTCCTTCCAATCTCCTTATCTTATTTTAAGATCTCATTGGAAATCATATAAATACAATTCCTATTTAATATAGCTATTTGTGCAAGTATTTTACGGTTAAGGAGCAGCTGCTCCTTGTACAGATTGTGCATTAATCTACTATAACTATAGTATAGTTTATTGTCTCGGATTACTGCATTTATCCGAGTGATCCACAAACGACGAAAATCTCTCTTTTGCCTACCTCTATCTTGATGAGCCGAAACCAAAGCTCTTATTTTCTGTTGAGTAATAGTCCGAGAAAGTCTTGAACGAGCCCCTCGAAAACTTGATGCAAATAAACGAATTTTGGTTCTACGTCTTCGAGCTATATATCCTCGTTTAATTCTAGTCATTGAATAAATAAATGAAATTTTGATGAATAACTAATTGATTTCTTTTCTTTCAGTTATTTCCCTTCCCTTTTCTAGTCTATTAATAACAAAACGGATTCTTCCAATGTATAAAATAAAAACTCCAATGGCTTTTGCTGCTATAACCTTCCCGACCACGATTTTTTATTTTTTTTTTTTTATAGGCTTCTCAGCTCGAAATTAAGAATAAGAAATTGTATTGATACTGGGTATCAAAAAATATAGAAAAAGGTAGTAAATAGAAATAGGTATAGTGGTTTCCATCGTTTCTATGGTTGCTTCTTAAACGGTGAGGTCCTCTCTATACACCGGAGCCTCCTCCCTCATTTCATTTAATCAATGGCATTGTTAACTTGTACAGTTCACACTCTTTGGCTCTACCCATCATTATCCAGTAATAGGTCTTTCACAACGAGACCCACCTATAACAGTAACGGTATTTTATTTAATTATGAAGATTAGCTGAGTAGCTGACCTTGTTAGTCCGTTCTTGCAGGAGTCAAGAGTTAAGGGCATAATCTTTCTCCTTTTTAAATATGATTTCCCTGCTTAATGAATACCATTTGCTACCAATGGGGAATTCTTTCTTATCTTAAATTAAAAATGTAATTGATTGTATTTGTACTAATTTCAACCATAAATTAATTTGATACCACAATAGAAGGGTATGATATATCTTTTTTAGATTTTTATATATTTTCATTTTTTGTATAGTGAATGGTCTTCTTCCATTCTATCCTATTCACTGTTACAGATCACTTATACTGGATCAATTCTCTTCTTTTGGCCTAGTCCATGATCTGACCGAGTCGCACATACACCCTAGTACATGTTCCTCGTCGCTGAGGACATCCTCCAAGAGCGGGGGATTTCGTGACATTTTTGATTGGCTGTCGTGTGTTTCTAATAAGTTGTTTAATAGTTGGCATGTTGAATCATATACATAATGGGATGGTTTAGATCGATCCTAACCGGATAATTATGAATCATTTTTTATTAATGTATTGATAGAATATTTAGAATATTGTATTAAACCTGGTAAGAAAATAAAATATCAAATCGCATACTTGCGTGAAATCCTTCTTTTTTTTTATTCAACCGCTACAAGATCAACAAGTCCGTGAGCTTGGGCTTCTGTTGCTGACATAAAAACATCTCTTTCCATGTCTTCGGAAACAACCCATAAGGGTTTGCCCGTTCTTTGTACATAAACCTTTGTGAGGGTTTCGCGCAGCTTCAGTAGTTCTCCCGTTTCCAAGATAAATTCTCCCGTCCGTGCCTCATAAAAAGAAGTAGAAGGTTGATGGATCATTACCCTGATGAAATAACATAATAAATTATTATTCTATCTCGCGCGATGAAAGGCGAAAAGAAAAATATAATAAAAATAAAAAGATAGAATTGAACAACCGGACAGGCATCTTTTGCACATTGCATACGGCTCCTACAATGGAATTCACTTTATATACCTTTTTTATTTTACTATTGAAGAAATATAAAATAAATTCATAGGGTCTATCATATTCACATAGGTAAATGATCCAATAACCACCCTTCCTTTTGGGGTAGTTAAAAAATACTACGATGGTTCCGTTGCTTTATATATTAATTTTGTCTGTTATTTAGCAATCCCAAAGTTTCTTTTTTTTTCAAATATCAAATAAAAAAATAATTTTTTTTCGTATTCTTTCAGAATAATATATATATATATTGTTAAGAGTTTTTCGGTGTGAAAACGAAAAAGTTTGTGACGCTGAAATGGGTCTCCTGATATATCAGATAAAATAGGAAATACCCTTTATCTCATACTACTCTTTCGATACATAATTTAAAAATTTTGGAAAAAAAAAATTTTCCTATCGAATTCTAAGTGCCATGCTATTATTACTTAATATTCCTATTTCATATATCGCGAAGGCATAGTCTTGTCTTCTTTTTTCTCTCAAATCAAATAAAAAACTCATTGGCGCCAAGCGTGAGGGAATGCTAGACGTTTGGTAATTTCTCCTCCGACCAGAATAAAAGATCCCATTGAAGCGGCTAATCCCATGCATATTGTTTGTACGTCTGGTTGTACAAATTGCATAGTATCATAAATACCTAATCCAGGTATTACCCATCCGCCGGGAGAGTTTATAAACAAATACAGATCCGGGGTATCATCCTCTATACTGAGATATATCATAAGACCAATAAGTTGATTCGAGATCTCGTCATCAACCTCTTGGCCTAAAAAAAGCAATCTTTCTCGATAAAGTCGGTTGAGTGGGATAAAATTGTATCCCTTTCGTAACCGTACATGCATCTTTTAACGCATACGGTTCAATACAAATCGCGAAAAAAAAAGAATCAATGTGTAGATTCGAGTTTTTTTCTTTATAATTTATATTTATATATAAATTATAAAGAAAAAAAATTCACTAAACTTATCGGACTAACTTTTCATTGATGTATTCTTTCATCGGAATTCAATCCAAATCACGATGTAATTTTCTTGTTCCTGAATGGTCTTCTTGAATTCTTTTAGGTTTCTGTTCTACTCCGAGTAAAGATCTGATCCGTTTTGATTTGCATATATAGGCCAAATGCCCGAATACTACGTCTTTTTGCTACGACTTCTTTTTTTTTTTTTCAATTTATTTATGTCTCCCGCCAAATATTAAATATTCAATCCATTCTTCATATTACTCAATTTATTAACAGTTTGAGATCACTTCTATTTATTTATTTCTATTTATATTAGAAATTGAATATTAGATAAATAAATTTTATAAATTTTAATAAATTTTAAATAGAATATATATAGAATATGATATTTTAAGTAGAAATCATAGATATATTATCAATTGGTTTTTTCTAAACGGAGCCTGGATACTTCATTTTATTGTTCGAACCAAGGCAACCATAAATTATTCTAATTTATAATTTTAATCTGTATATCCCCTAAAAAATAGATTTCATTTTCTTCTAATTTTCTTCATTGCATTTCACGCTCCAAATTTTTGATGATTCAATCAATCTTTCTTGGGCGAAAGGGAGGATATCTCAATTGGGGAAGAGAACGGGGAAGTACCGTATAACCAAATATATCCGACAAGTCGCACTATACGTCAACCCACGATGCATCTTCGTCTCCAGGATTTCGAAAAGGTACTTGTGGAACACCAATGGGCATTAAATGAAAGAAAAATTAAGTACTATATCTCACTTTGATGTGAAAACGTAAAAGTAGGTTTATTGTCTTAATAATTTTTTATCTTTTATAATATTTTATCCTTTTATCCATAGATTAAAAAAAAGAAGTTCATAAAAAAGGAAGACAGAATGAATAAAGTAAATTTGTTACAAATAGGTCTTTTCTTTTGGATGATGAACAAATCTAGATGCAGTTCCTCATATAAAATGCTATCAACGCCTGACCATTGCGTATTGGTACTTATCGGGTGTAGAATAAATCTGCTTCTTTTTGTTTATACGAACAAAATTGTTCCATTATTATTAAAAGACATTCTTACTAAAAGAATAGAACAAATATTAATCCTTTCCCCGAGATAATCCACTAAAAAAGTAAGTTCCAGGGTATAGTTTTTTTACAGTGCAATAAAGTTACATAGTGTTTATTTCGTAATTGAAAAAAGGGGGTATTTCCATGGGTTTGCCTTGGTATCGTGTTCATACGGTCGTATTGAATGATCCCGGCCGTTTGATTTCTGTCCATATAATGCATACAGCCCTGGTTGCTGGTTGGGCCGGTTCGATGGCTCTATACGAATTAGCTGTTTTTGATCCCTCTGATCCTGTTCTTGATCCAATGTGGAGACAAGGTATGTTCGTTATACCCTTCATGACTCGTTTAGGAATAACCAATTCATGGGGTGGTTGGAGTATCACAGGGGGGACTCTAACGAATCCGGGTGTTTGGAGTTACGAAGGTGTGGCAGGCGCACATATTGTGTTTTCTGGCTTGTGCTTTTTAGCAGCTATCTGGCATTGGGTATATTGGGATCTAGAAATATTTTGTGATGAACGTACAGGAAAACCCTCTTTGGATTTGCCCAAGATCTTTGGAATTC